GACGCTTTTCACTCCAATTTTCATATTTCTTGTTCGGAAAAGTGGTTGAAAGAATTCAACGAATTTAGTATTCAAGTCAATGATGTATTACATTAATTCGATTCATTCAATCTTTTTTATTTAATTATTTAATATTAAAATTATTTAATATTAAAAATAATTTTATTTAATTATTTAATATTTAAAATAATTAAATATTTTAAATATTAAAAATTATAACGATAAAGTAAAATAAAGTAAAAGCGGGTAGCGGGAATCGAACCCGCATCGTTAGCTTGGAAGGCTAGGGGTTATAGTCGACGTTGATTCATAATTTTTAACGTCTCTAATTCAAAACTGAACGTGAAACTTTGGTTTCATTCAGCTCCTTTATGGAAGGTGGATAAATTCCCAGATTCAGATATGAACGAAATAAAAAATCTGACCCATAACGTCTATGTCAGCTTTTATGTCTGAATCTATTCAGAACAACCCGCTTTCTAGACGATCCCTATAGAAAGGGGTGTTATATTCTAACAATTTTTCTAGTTACTTCGTTCTCTACTTCTATTTGAAAGAATCCTTAGGAAAAGCATTTCCACCGAGCTAAAACAATTTATCGATGTCTTTAGTAAACTAAAGACATTGTTTAATAGCTGTTTTGCTTCAATTTCCCCTACAGAAATTAAAAATTGAAGATTTAGTTACGATTAGAAATACGCGTTTTATCTTTATCCATGGGTCCTTTACTTATACTCATTCAATTGGAAGTATTGATCCAATAAAAAAATTATGTTTCGTAATCTTATAATCCAATTTTTCAATTTAAAATTGATTCGTGGATAAAAATCACGAGAATTTATATTATTCCTCGAATTTTTCATTGAGAGGGAAAGGATTCAATCCTTTTAAGAACTAAAGTTTTTGTTCGGAATGAATATTAATCAAACCGAAAGACCCTTTAACTATATAAAGGGTTATAGAACGAATCACACTTTTACCACTAAACTATACCCGCTACAATCAGATTATTGTATCTAAATGGACCTTTTGTCGACCTTAATCACAAAACCAAAACAAAAGATCAGAAAAAAATTATGAAAACTAGAGCGTTTACCTTTTGTATTTGTATCAGAGGACCTAATGAGATTCGGAAACGAGTATTCATTTTAATAACTAAATAACAAGTGCTTTTTTGCCCGAGGTTTTTGTCTCGAACTTAATCCATAACACAAAAATAGATTGTGGTAAGAAACGAGAGTTCCTTTTTTCTTATTTAAACCGGAATAAAAGGACTAACTAAGAAAGAAATAGCACGTTGATTCTCTACCATTTGATTCTATATCATAGATATTTATTTTTTTTTATTTATTATTATTTTTTTTTTTTCAATTTTCTAAATCTTTTTATTTATGATTTGTTGGAACAAAAGGGTGGGCCCGGCTAAGGACTGACCAGGCCGGGCCGTGGAACTAAAAAGCCCCTTCGGACGAAATTAAAAAATAAGAGTATATACTATGACGGGCGTTTTCAAGCCTTATTTTTTATAATGTAACATAGTATTATCTTTTTTCAATTGGGAGGAGAGATGGCTGAGTGGACTAAAGCGTCGGATTGCTAATCCGTTGTACGAGTTTTTCGTACCGAGGGTTCGAATCCCTCTCTTTCCGTTTTCGTTGATGACTTGGTATTTTTTTTTCGAATTTATCGAGAGCTATTTTTTTATTACTAGTTATAAATAAATAATTAGTGGAATAGATAAAATCTTACTAAATAACAGTTTAAAATCAAGCAAAGAAAACCTTATTTTTTATTCTTCACGTCCAGGATTACGTCCTGGATCATTAGACAGGAATCCGAAGATAAAGAGAGAAACAAAGAATATCACTACCGTGTAAACAAATAGTTTGAGAGTAAGCATTACACAATCTCCAAGATTTTTTTAGGAAAAAAGAGAATAGATTCTCCACTTTTATACTACTATACTACATACCCTATACCCTATTTTTTTTTCGAATAAATCATGAATTTGTCTGGGACTTTATTAAAATTAAAAATATCATCGGAAACTTACAGCAGCTTGCCAAACAAAGGCTAAGAGAAAAAAGAACAGGGGTATCACTGGCATAACATCGACTATTGGATTCAAAAAAGCGTAAGCTTCGGGCAATTTGCCGACGAAAAAACTACTGGAATAAAGAGAAGAATTAAGGTAGATACAGATCAAACTTAAAATATTAAGCATAACAAACATTGTGTTTTTGGGGATAATTGTATTTATTTTGATTGAGTTGTTAATAAATTTAATTGAGTTTTTTATTATTATAGATATGTTATTATTGATAGAAGAAAAAAAAAAATGAATAAAAATAAAATAAGATAGACGAAAAAACTTTATTTTATTTGAATTCACCCAATCAAAAATTCTTCTATATCTCAAATCAAAAGAGAATAGAATAAATAATACTTTCGTACAATATCTTAATTGAATTGTATGTAATGATCAATAAATTCAGTTTAATTCTATGTCTACGTGTATAGTTTCCATGTAGAAAAATTCTAGTAATCCATTTTATAAAAAATAGATATTTAGACTGGAGTTGACGAATAACCCGTACCAATATTAGTGTTTATTTATTAGTATCGAATAGAAATAAATGGGGCGTGGCCAAGTGGTAAGGCAACGGGTTTTGGTCCCGCTATTCGGAGGTTCGAATCCTTCCGTCCCAGAGCATACCCAGTATATATATATTATTATATAATCATTATATTAACATAATAATATAAATATATTTATATATATATAAAATATATATCATAATAAAATATAATTTATATATATAAAGATTGCCTTTTAGAACAGCCTTCCGTATTAAGATAATCTGTATTAAGAATAGAATATTAGTATAGAATCTGATTATTATTTTTTAATAATCGGCGGAATCATATCTTTTTCACAAATTTGTTTCAGTTCAAATAACACGCATATGAAATGGGAAATTGAATTCAGTTGCAATTCGTTAAATAACAATGATTTTACAGCATAAATATGAAAAAATAACAACATAAAATTTCAATCTTGTCTTACATCAGTGTTTTTTTATCTATCTTTTTTTAATCACATACTGTTTATTCCAATATGAATTTATCTCTCTCTTACTAATGATAAACGGATGATAAAAAACGAAAGGTCCTTGCTGTAAAACTTTATGTTTTGCAAAATGAAAATAATTATATCGGATAGGAGATTTTTCAATCAATTAAATCTTTGTAACGAACCGCTAGAAGTATAAGTTCTTGGTACTTGAAGAAGTGTGAAATTGTTGAATTTATTCTATCACTATTATGTTACTTGAAGATACAGATTCAAAATAACTTGATTTCTTCATATTATATTTATTTATTCCTGTTATATCAGTTATAATTTAGTTAACTAATTTGATTTTTACAATAATAGAAAAATAGAAAAAGAGTTTCAAATTTAGAATGATATAAATAAAAGAATCAAAATAATTTATAAAAAAAGGAGTTCTATTTTTATAGAATTCCCAAGATTAAATTCTATATAATCTAAAAAAAAGGGGTTAAATTGATTTATTCTTATTCTTGCTGAGACTCTCCTTTTTTCATATAGAAGAAAAAGGTATAGATTACTATGTACCAACCGAACCAATGATTATTCATGATTTCATAATTGAATCAATTACATATGGGTTCCAAACTGAAGGAATGTTATGGTAAAACTTCGTTTAAAACGATGTGGTAGAAAGCAACGTGCGACTTGAAGGACATGATCCGCTGTGGAGTCTTACATCCACCACTTTTTTATATATTTATTATAGGAATGAAAGTGCTCTTGGCTCGACATCATTTGTTCTATTCCGCTGTAACCTCCTTTTTTTTGGGGGGGGGGTGATAGAATATAGTATAGGATGGAGCTCGAGTAGAAAGTATTTTTTTTTTATTTATTTTTCAGAGGCAAGAATCTAGGGTTAGTATCAATCAACAAATTGGAACAACTTCGTAAGTATATTTTGATACATAAACTAAAAGGAGCCCATTCGAGAAAATTTCCAATTCAAAGGGAAGATTTGTTGAAATTGGTAAAACTCTTTCGATCAAATCAAAAAGTGTATTACGCAGGAATCAAACATTCGTATGATTCTTTGACATAAAGAAATCACAAAAAATGGTATGTTGCTGCCGTTTTGAAAGGATTTAAAGATCACCGAAGTAATGTCTAAACCCAATGATTCAAGGCAAAGATCCTGGAACAAGGAAATACCATTTTCAATTGTCTGAACAACTGGATCAGAATGAAGAATCCAAATGGATTCTTAAAGAAGACAGGCAATTAAAGGGTTAGAGACCGCTCAATAGATGCAGTATCTAAAATAAAATAAAGGGTTTCTCTTTTGCGTTATTTCAGAGTTATCCAACTTGAGTTATGAGGGTGCAAATACGACTAATTTTTTTGTTGGGTAAGAATAAGAAAAAAAGGGCTAAAATCAATAGTCTAATTAATTTGATGATTTGATGGATATATTTGATATTGTAATTCTATAACATAGACATAATTTAGAATTTTCTCGAGCCGTACGAGGGGAAAACCTCTTATACGTTTCTAGGGGGGGGGTATTGTTCATCTATCCCAATGAGCCATTTATCGAATCGTTGCAATTGATGTTCGATCCCGACGAGAGGGAAGAGATCTTCGGAAAGTGGGTTTTTATGATCCGATAACCAATCAAATTTATTTAAATGTTCCTGCTATTCTATACTTCCTTGAAAAAGGCGCTCAACCTACGGGAACTGTTCATGATATTTTAAAAAAGGCGGGAGTTTTTACGGAACTTCGCGTTAATCAACAAACAAAATTCAATTAATGAAATAAAATAGAAAAAAAAGATCAAGTGAATAAATAAGAAATGACATAGACGTAGAAGTAATGTGTTTTATAGACATAAAAATTTGACCCCCGATGGGATGATTTTTGTTGGAACTCTTTGAACAAAAAAAACAAAGGACTAAACCTGATTATTTTAGTTTTAGTTATTGAATAAACTTCGTTTTTTTCTACTTCTCCCCCGTCTTCCTTAATTAAGTCTTTCACTTATATTCTATATAGTGATAGTGTAGTGCCAATCCAACACAAGTCTTTCGTTTTTTTATATTTCAATTAAAATTAATCAAATTATTTAATTTTAATTGATTGAAATCAAAATTATTAGTTTTATTTAGAACTTGTTTTATCTTTTGTATGCTTACGCTTTTGTCAATATTAATATTGACAACAGTGTATCAAATAAATATAATCCGATCGTGGATAAAGGGATCTATTTATCCCTGTTCCATAGATTTTATTTCATTCAAATAATCTTCTTAGATTTTCTGTCATACAGGAAGTCTTTTTTGATTAAGATTTAAATCAATCAAACTCGATATATACTAAATTAATGGATAATATAATATATAGAGAAGAGAGGCAGGAGGCGGTCTATAAATATTGGAAAATCTTTGACTTTATTTTATCTTTTATTTGAGAATTTTTATATTTTCGTCGGATTTGTTCATTTTTATTATGTTTAGAGCGGGTTAGAGTTTTTTTTTTTTCATTTTTTTTAATGGTTTGATTGTGTTGTGCCATTCAATTTCGTTATTTATTGGGATTCTGATTGTATCTACACATTCTAATTTGTTTATTTGGGTTGCTAACTCAACGGTAGAGTACTCGGCTTTTAAGTGCGGCTAGCATCTTTTACACATTTGTATGAAGAAACAGATTCGTCCATACCATCGGTAGAGTTTGTAAGACCACGACTGATCCTGAAAAGAATCAATGGAAAAAGCAGCATGTCGTAGCAATGGATAATTCTGAGAATATTTCATTCTTTCTTATTGAATAGGTCCAAAATCTTATTTCAATTGTTTCAATTCAATTAAAAAAAGAATTTTTTTTTGGGGGGGGTCGAGTGAATAAATGGGTAGAGCCTTATTAGAGGTTCCAATTCTAGGGAAATAACAAAGTAACGAGCTTCTGTTCTTAATTTTTGAATGATTACCCCATCTAATTAGATGTTAAAAATATATTAGTGCCTAATGCGGGAAAATCTTTTCCGATGAGTGGATTAGAAATTTCTTATGAGTCCTAACTATTAGCTATTCCCCTTTATGGGGTAGAGATAAATGTGTAGAAGAAGGTAGTATATTGATAAAGAGATTTCTTTTTTCAAAATCAAAAGAGCGATTGGATTGATAAAATAAAGGGCTTATAACTATCTTCTTATCCTATAAATGAACATAAATCTATTATATGGAAAGGAAGGGGAGGTTCTAGAGAGTCCGTTGATGAGTTTGACTTGTTTCCGAGGTATCTAGTTTTTTCTTACTATAAATACCTTGTTTTAACTGTATCGTACTATGTATCATTTGATAACCCAATAAATCATCTATTTCTTTTCTGATTCAAAATTGAATTTTAAATGGAAGACTTTCAAGGATATTTCGAATTATATAGATCTCAGCAACACCATTTACTATACCCACTTATCTTTCGGGAGTATATTTATGCCCTTGCTCATGATCGTGGTTTAAATAGATCCGTTTTATTGGATAATGTAGGTTATGACAAGAAATCCAGTTTACTAATTCTAAAACGTTTAATTAGTCGAATGTATCAACAGAATCATTTGATTATTTCCGTTAATGATTCTAATCAAAATAAATTTTTGGGGTACCCCAAAAATTTGTATTCTCAAATGATATCGGAGGGATTTGCAGTCATTGTGGAAATTCCGTTTTCCCTACGATTAGTATCCTCCTTAGAGGAGACAGAAACTGTAAAATCTTATAATTTACGATCAATTCATTCAATATTTCCCTTTTTCGAGGACAAATTTCCACATTTAAATTATGCATCAGATGTACTAATACCCTACCCCATCCATCTGGAAATCTTAGTTCAAACCCTTCGCTACTACGTGAAAGATCCCTCTTCTTTGCATTTATTACGGCTCTTTCTTAATGAGTATTATAGTTGGAATACTCTTATTACTCCCCCAAAATCCATTTTTGCAAAAAGTAATCAAAGATTATTCTTGCTCCTATACAATTCTTATGTATGTGAATACGAATTTATTTTACTTTTTCTCCGTAACCAATCTAATCATTTACGATTAACCTCTTTTGGGATCTTTTTTGAGCGAATACGTTTTTATGAAAAAATAAAATATCCTGTCGAAGAAGTCTTATTTCCGGCCACCTTATGGTTCTTCAAGGATCCTTTTATACAGTATGTTAGCTATCAAGGAAAATCGATTCTGGTATCAAAAGATACTCCTCTTCTGATGAATAAGTGGAGATATTATCTTGTCAATTTTTGGCAATGTCATTTTTATGTATGGTCTCAACCAAGACGAATCCATATAAACCAATTACCCAAGCATTCCTTTGATTTTTTGGGTTATCTTTCAAGCATACGACCAAATATTTCAGTGGTACGGAGTCAATTGTTAGAAAATT